ACTTTAAATGTGTTAAAATATTGTGTAGGAACAATACTAAAAAAAAATTTGATTTTGTAAATTATTTTATTAATTTTTAAATTTTAGAATTATAAAATTTATATTGTTCCTCTATGATTTATATGTAATATATAAAGATGTAAACATACCTATTTAAAAATTTATAGTAATATTATATATATATTTAATCTACAAGTATCCGGGGAGGGGAGTCCTGGTCTATGTGTGGGGGAAAGAGTATATCAATAACTATTTATATCTATGTGGGGGGTTTAAGAGTATACACTTACGGTACATGAAACTAATAACTTGCTATTATATTAGGTAAACATTTATCATATACACCTATGTAACTATGTTGGTATATATACACAACTAAAGCTAATGAGTTAATACCTATTTATCTGATGTTAATAATCATATCATATGCACATATAGTCTTGATACAATTATATGTTATAATACATGGTTTAATAATTATCTATATGAATACAATATATCTTTATATGTAAGGATTAATCAAAATTATATCAACTGTAAAACCTGAAACATTTTCTGGATAAAGAAAATTTTAGAATATATAAATAATTATTTGAATGTACTTATTTATGTAGCATTAGATATATGTAAGTTTAATATTATATATATTATGTAAAGTATACAGTTTATAAAAATATTTATTAAACGGTATCCACCCCCGGAGGGGGGGGCTAGGAACTTGTTCCTGTTTTTTTTTTGTTTATTTATAAAGTTTGATTCTTGCTTATTATATTATTTATAAGTAATTTTACATGTAAGTTACTGCGTGTTTATAATTTCTCAATGAAATTTAATTTATTTTCAGTATTTAATTTTATATATCAAAGAAATTTGTATATAGTTAATTTTTATAGTCCTGACAAATTTTGTGCCAGCAGTCGCGGTTAAACAAAAGGGGCGAATAATATTTATTGGTTTGTATTATTCTTATTTTTTTAATTTAAAAATATATTTATTAGGTGGAATTTTAATTTTATTTTAAATTATGGTTTGATATAATATATTAAAATTGAAATATAGACTAGGATTAGATACCCTATTATTTTAATTATAAATTTATAACCTTAGTATTAGTAGTTATGTTCTTTAAATTAAAAGATTTTGGCGGTAACTTAATCTTTCCAGAGGAACCTGTCCTGTAATTGATAATCCACGTTAAATTTAACTTTAATTTAAGCTTGTATACCTCTGTCATTGAATGTCTTATTAGAGAATTTTCTTTAATTTTTATTGAAGTTAATGTTAGGTCAAGGTGCAGCTATATTAAAGGAGAGATGGGTTACATTAATTTTATTTGTGGTTTAATTATGTAAATATTTAATTAAATTGGATTTGGAAGTAATTTTTATTAAAATATAATTTTGATTGTGGCTCTAAGTTATGTACATATCGCCCGTCGCTCTCATTATTAAGGTGAGATAAGTCGTAACAAAGTAGGCCTACTGGAAAGTGGGCCTGGCAATAACAAATTAGAACTTGTAGAAAGTGTTATTATTTACATTAATAATTTAATTGTGCAAATCAATTTAATTTGATAAACATATTATTATTATTTTTTTTATTTTTAATTTTTTAAAAAAAATAATTTTTATTTTTAGTAGTTTTTAGCGAAAGAAAATTTTTTGTTATAGTTAATTTTACTGTAAAGGTTATTTTTAATTTTAGAAAAAGTACTTTTTGTTTAGGGTACCTTTTGTATCAGGGTTGATCAATTTAATTTTATTTATATAATTTTCCCGAAATTAGAAGATTTAAGTTGCTATGTTATTTAATGTTTCAAAATTATTAATAATAGTAATTTGGGTGTGAAATATAATTCATTTCTAATATATCTGGTTGTTTAATAATTAAATTTAATTTAGGAATGTATTTTTAATTATTAATTTTATTATAGTTATTTTATATATTCTAATATCACTGGGGATAAGCTCGGTTTTATTTCTAAAAGTTTTTTATAAGAAAAGTTTTGTAGGATTAATAACATTCATCATTTATTTCGTTATAGTTAATATTTTTATAATATTTATTTATTAAAACTTTAGAATTTTATTAAATTTATAATTTAAATTATTTTAATTTTGTAATAATGATTAAATTAGTATTTATGATAGATAAAGTTTAGTAATTCGGCAAATATTATTTCCGCCTGTTTAACAAAAACATGTCCTTTTGATTTTTATATGAGGTCGGGCCTGCCCAATGATTTTATTTAATGGCCGCAGTATCCTAACTGTGCAAAGGTAGCATAATCATTTGTCTTTTAATTGAAGGCTGGTATGAATGGTTTGACGAGAAATATACTTTCTTTTCTTTATTTTATAAAATTTAATTTTTAAGTTAAAAAGCTTAAATTTATTTATTGGACGAGAAGACCCTATAGAGCTTTATAAAATTTTATTTATTTTATTTTTGGTTATTTAATATTAAATATTTAACTTTTTATTCCGTTGGGGTGACGTAAAAAATTGTATAACTTTTTATTATTTTTTCACAAATTAGTGTTTTTTTGATCCATTATTAATGATTATAAGATTAAGCTACCTTAGGGATAACAGCGTAATTCTTTTGGAGAGTTGTTATCGATAAAAGAGTTTGCGACCTCGATGTTGGATTAAAGTAAGTATTAGGTGTAGCCGCTTAATTACTAGGTCTGTTCGACCTTTAAATCTTTACATGATCTGAGTTCAGACCGGCGTGAGCCAGGTTGGTTTCTATCCTTAATTTTTTAAAAATACTTTAGTACGAAAGGGCCAAGTATTTGAAATATTTTTTATATTTTTGATTAATATTAATTACTTTGGCAGATTAATGCAATAAATTTAGAATTTATTTATGTAATTTTTATTACAGGTAATAATTTATTTAATTTCTTTATTAATTTTAATTATTATAGTTTTAGTTGCTGTTGCTTTTGTTACTCTTTTAGAGCGAAAAGTTTTGGGTTATATTCAATTACGAAAAGGTCCTAATAAGGTTGGTTTTATGGGGTTACTCCAGCCTTTTTCTGATGGACTTAAGTTGTTTTTTAAAGAACAAACTTTTCTTTATACTTCTAATTTTTATATTTATTATATATCACCAGTATTTATATTAATTTTATCTTTTGTTCTTTGGTTATTATTTCCTTATTTAATTAATATTTATTCTTTTAATTTTGGTGTATTGTTTTTTTTATGTTGCACTGGATTGGGTGTTTATGGTGTTTTAATATCTGGTTGGTCTTCTAATTCTAATTATGCTTTATTAGGTAGACTTCGTGCTGTTGCTCAAACTATTTCTTATGAGGTAAGTATAGCTTTAATTTTAGTTTGTTCTTTAATTTTTATTTATAGTTTTAATTTTCTTGATTTTTATTATTACCAGAAATATGTATGGTTTATTGTTTTTATATTTCCTTTATTTATATGTTGATTTGCTTCTTGTTTAGCTGAGACTAATCGTTCTCCTTTTGATTTTGCTGAGGGAGAGTCTGAGTTAGTTTCGGGGTTTAATGTTGAATATAGAAGTGGGGGGTTTGCTTTTATTTTTCTTTCTGAGTACATGAATATTATTTTTATAAGAGTTCTTTGTAGAATTTTATTTTTGGGTTGTGATTTAAATTCGATTTTCTTTTTTTTAAAAATTACATTTTTTGTTTTTTTATTTATTTGGGTTCGTGGAACTTTACCTCGCTTTCGTTATGATAAGTTAATATATTTGACTTGAAAGGTTTTTTTGCCTCTTTCATTAAATTATTTGTTATTTTATTCTGGCTTTCTTTGTTTAATATTAATACTTCTATAATCACTGTTTTAGGTGAAGTTAATAGAGGAATTAAACCTCTTTCTTATATTTTCAAAATATATGCTTTCTTAAGCTTCTTAACTAGTTAGTAATTTTATCTCATATTTTAAGTATAATTGGGTTAATAATGAAGTATGAAAAATATACTACAGTTAATGCTTGACCTGTAAAAATGAATGGTTCTTCGGCTGGTCGTGCTCCAATTCACGTTAACAAGATGACTGTTGTCATTATAAATCAAAATAAAATTTGGTTGATTGGGTAAAATGCGTTTCCTTGAAATTTTCTTTTATTAGTAAATGGTAAAATAATAATAATTAAAATTGCTATTAGTATAGCAATTACTCCTCCTAATTTATTAGGAATTGATCGTAAAATTGCATAGGCATATAGGAAATATCATTCAGGCTGAATGTGAACTGGAGTTACTAAAGGATTTGCTGGGTTGAAGTTTTCTGGATCTCCTAGTATTCGTGGTTCTGTTAAATTTATTATAATAAAAATAAATAAGCAGATTACAACTCCTATTAAATCCTTGGTTGAAAAGTATGGGTGAAATGGGATTTTATCATAATTACTATTTATCCCAATAGGATTATTTGATCCTGTTTGGTGTAAAAATAATAAGTGAATAATAGTTATAGCTGCGATAATAAAAGGTAATAAAAAATGTAAAGTGAAAAATCGTGTAAGGGTTGCATTATCTACTGAAAATCCTCCTCATAATCATTTAACTAATTCATTTCCGATGTAAGGAACAGCTGATATTAAATTAGTAATGACTGTGGCTCCTCATAATGATATTTGCCCTCATGGTAAAACATATCCTAAGAAAGCTGTTCCTATAATAGTTAATAGTATTACTACTCCTACAGTTCATGTTATAATTAACTTATAGGATCCATAGTATATACCACGTCCTACATGTAAATATAAACATATAAAGAATATTGATGCACCATTTGCATGTAAATTTCGTAATAGCCAGCCATAATTTACGTCTCGACAAATATGAATTACTCTTCTGAACGCTATTTCAGTATTAGCAGTGTAATGTATAGCTAAAAATAATCCTGTAATAATTTGAATCATTAAACATATTCTTAGTAGAGATCCAAAGTTTCATCATAATGAAATTCTTGAAGGGGCTGGTAGGTCAATTAATGATCCATTAATGATTTTAATTAGTGGGTGAGTTTTTCGTATAGGTTTGTTCATTAGCTTTTTGCTCGTATTGGCCCTTCGTAAATGTTAACGTTGTATGTAACTACAATTATTGTGAATAATAAATATACAACTAATATTAAAGTTATTTGTATATTTTGAAGGTTAAATATTTTAATAAGGGTTGTTGTTTGATTATTTTCTATAAAAAAATTATTGATTCTATCTCTAATATTATTTTTAAGAATTTCATCAATTATAAAATATATAATAATTGTAATTATTATAAACATAGTTATTGTTATAGTTAGTTTTGTTGATGAATAAAATTTTTCATTTGAGGCAATTCTAGCTATGTAAATAAATAAAACTAATGCTCCTCTTAATAAAATTATTACTAATATATAGGAAAATCAAAATGATTTAATTAAAGTTCCTGTAAACATTGAAATTATAATTGTTTGTAAAATTAATACAATCCCTATTCTTAAAGGGTGTTTTATAAATAAAAATAATACAGTTATTAAAAAGATAATGAATATAATTATTAATATTTCAGTAAGTAGTTTATTTGAAAATATTAATTTTGGAGATTAAAGATGTTTATTTAATCTTACTGAAGTTTTAAAGGATTAACCCTATTTATGATTTACAAGATCATTGTTTTTATTAAACTATTAAAACTAGTGATTTTAATATTATACAATTTTATATTAATTTTTATATTTATCTCTGGTTTATATGTTTTTTGTTCTATACATAAACATTTATTATTAACTTTATTGAGAATTGAATTTTTGGTTTTAGTTTTATTTTTAAGTTTCTTTTATTTTTTAATAAATTATATATATAATATATATTTTATTTTAGTTTTTTTGACTTTATCTGTTTGTGAAGGGGCTTTGGGTCTTTCTATTTTAGTTTCTTTAATTCGTTGTCATGGTAATGACAATATTAATTCTTTATCTCCTTTATCATGATAATAATTTTTATTTACATTTTATTTTTAACCCCTCTTTGTATACTAGGTTTGTGGTGACCTGTTGTTAATGCTCTTTTTATAGGGTTTTTTTATTTTTTTAGAACTGTGAGTTTTACAAGTTTTTATAGTTCATTAAGATATTCATTTGGTTTAGATATTTTATCTATAGTTATGATTTTTTTGAGTATTTGAATTATTATTTTAATAATTATGGCTAGTTTCAGAATTATCAACTTAAAAAATTATTCATTTGAATTTATTTTTTTATGTTTAATTTTATTATTTTTTTTAATTTTATCTTTTAGATCTTTAAATTTATTCACATTTTATGTATTTTTTGAATCTAGCCTTATTCCCACATTAATTTTAATTTTTGGTTGAGGATACCAACCTGAACGTTTAAGTGCAGGTTATTATTTATTATTTTACACACTTTTTGCTTCTTTACCTTTATTGGCTGGTATTTTTTATTTATATAAGGTTTCTTATACTTTAAATTACTTTTTGATTAATATTGATTCGTCATTTTATTTATATGCGAGCTTGATCATGGCCTTTTTTGTAAAAATGCCAATAATTTTTGTTCATTTTTGATTGCCTAAGGCCCATGTCGAAGCTCCTATTTCAGGATCTATAATTTTAGCAGGAGTCTTATTAAAGCTAGGGGGTTATGGATTACTTCGAGTGTTTAATTTTCTTCATTTCTTTTCCATTCCATATAATCTTTTTTTTATTTCTTTAAGATTATATGGAATGTTTGTTGTGGGTTTCCTTTGTTTATACCAGGTTGATATAAAGTCTTTAATTGCTTATTCTTCAGTGTCACATATGGGTTTATGTTTGTGTGGTATTTTAACTTTAAATACTTGGGGGTTTTTAGGTTCTTTAGTATTAATATTAGGCCATGGTTTATGTTCTTCTGGTCTTTTTTGTCTGGCTAATATTAGATATGAACGTGTATCTAGTCGTAGTATTTATTTAAATAAGGGTATAATTACTTATATACCTTCAATAAGATTGTTTTGATTCCTATTTAGAATTAATAATATGGCTAGTCCTCCTTCTTTAAACCTTTTGGGAGAAATTTTACTTTTAAATAGATTAATAGGTTGGTGTTCTTTGAGTTTTATTTTTTTATTTTTTTCTTCATTTCTTAGATGTTGCTACAGAATTTATTTATACTCTATTACTCAGCATGGTTCTTTTTTTAGAGGTTTGAGTAGATTTTCTTCTGGTTTTGTTCGTGAATTTTCTTTACTTTTTTTCCATTTTCTTCCTTTAAATTTTATTGTTATAAAGTCTGATATTTTTGTAATATGATTTTAAATCTAAATAGTTTATTTAGAATAATAATTTGTGGTATTATAGGTATATTTTATATTTTAGATCATCAATAATTTATTTTTATACAAATTGAGTTCTTTTTTTTTATTTATTTCTGGGGGTTTTATCTTTACAATTAGCTTATTTTTTTTGGGGTTTGATTATTGTTTACTAATAGATTGGGAGATTTTAACTATTAATTCTTGTGCTTTAGTGATAACTATCATTTTTGATTGAATATCTCTTATGTTTATGAGTTGTGTTTTATTAATTTCTTCAATAGTAGTGTTGTACAGATTTTCTTATATATCTTCTGATTTAAATAATAAGCGGTTTTTGTTTTTAGTTTTGATATTTATTTTTTCTATAATGTTTATGATTTTAAGACCAAATCTTATTAGAATTCTTTTAGGATGAGATGGTTTGGGTTTAGTTTCTTATGGTTTGGTTATTTATTTTCAAAATTGAAAATCTTATAATGCTGGTATATTAACTATTTTAACTAATCGGATTGGTGATGTTGCTATTTTAATTTCTATTTGTTGAATATTAAATTTTGGTAGTTGAAATTTTCTTTATTATATAACATTAACTGATTTTTGAATATATTACTTGTTATTTTTATTAATTTTAGCTTCTTTTACTAAAAGTGCTCAAATTCCTTTTTCTTCTTGATTACCTGCAGCAATAGCTGCTCCTACTCCGGTATCTGCTTTAGTACATTCTTCTACTTTGGTTACGGCTGGTGTTTATTTAATAATTCGTTTTTCTTCTCTTTTAACTTTTATTGATTGTAGTTTTTTTGTATTAATTGGTCTATTAACTATATTTATGTCTGGGGTTGGTGCTATGTTTGAGTTTGATTTAAAAAAAATTATTGCTTTATCTACTTTAAGTCAACTTGGTTTGATAATAAGAATTTTATTTTTGGGTTATCCTTTAATGGCTTTTTTTCATCTATTAACTCATGCTTTTTTTAAGGCTTTATTATTTTTATGTGCTGGTTTAATTATTCATGTAATGGGTGATTCTCAGGATATTCGTCATATGGGTAGTTCTGTAGTTTATTTACCTTTTACTTGTACTTGTTTTTGTATTTCTAGATTATCACTATGTGGTTTTCCTTTTTTATCTGGTTTTTATTCTAAGGATTTAATTTTGGAAACTTTAGTTATTAATTCTTATAATTCTTTTTTGTATATTTTATTTTTGTTATCGGTGGGTTTGACTGCGGCTTATAGCTTTCGTTTAATTTATTATTGTATCAGAGGTGGAACAAATTTGCATGTTTGTCATTCTTATAGAGAAGATTTTTTTATATCTTTTTCTATAATTTTTCTTACTATTATGGCTATTGTTAGTGGTAGTTTTATTTCTTGGTTAATTTATCCAGCTCCTTCTTTAATTATTATACCTGTTTTTTTAAAATTTATACCTTTATTTTTTGTAATTTTAGGTTTATACATTGGCTATGAAGTCAGAATTTGTAATTTATCTGAGTCTATTAATTCTTTTAAAAATTATTTTATCTGTTATTTTTTAGGTTCTATGTGATTTATACCTTTTTTTAGAACTTATATATTGTATTCTTTTGGCTACTTTATAAGTAAAAATTATAGTTGCAATATTGATTCTGGATGGGGTGAATATATTGTTTCTATAAGTTCTTATAACGTTTTCTTTTTTCTAAGTAAAATTAATTATTACTATCAATTTAATAATTTCAAGTTGTATTTAATTTCTTTTTTATTATTAATATCTTTAATAATTATTTACTTAAATAGCTTAAATTTTAAAGCACAATATTGAAGATATTGGGATAAGTTTTTTACTTTTTAAGTATTTACAAAGCCTTAGCTTATTTTTTTATTGAAAATAAAATGTTTTTTATAAACTACATAAATAAGAGAAAAACGGAATTTAACCGCTTTAAAAGATAGTTAGCAGCTTCTTTTAGGTTTCTCCATTCTCTTTTAATTGGATTTTTAAATCAATTTTTTCATTAACAATGAAATGCCTCTTTTTGGCTTCAATTAATTTTTAAGTAAGGAGAATCGATTCTCTATTTTTAGGTCGAAACTAAATGTAATTTTTTTACTTCATAACTTTGAGGAAGACTAATTTTAGTACTTTTTAATTGCAAATTAAATGTTATTTTTAACTACTACCCCCTTACTTTTAAGTTTAGTTAGCTCATTCTAAAATTCCATTTTTTCATTCATGAAATAGGCCTATAATCAGGATTATAATAAATATAATTACAGTAATTATTCATGTTATTGTTATTCTTTTTTTTAATGTAACTACTATTGGTATAATAATTACGATTTCTACATCAAAAATTAAAAATAATACTGCAATTAAGAAAAATTGTATTGAAAATGGTATTCGTGGTGAACTTTTTGGATCAAATCCACATTCAAATGGTGATATTTTTTCTCGGTCTATAATTGACTTAGATGAAATTACTGAACAAATAATTATTAGTCCTATTCTAATTATTGTTATTAATATAATTCTGTTTATAACTTTAAATATTATTCTTTCTTATTTAAGACCTTTTGATTGGAAGTCAAATATACTTTTTATACTAAAAGAATAACTACCTCATCAGTAAATGGAAATGTATAGGAATAATCATACTACGTCTACAAAGTGTCAATATCAAGCAGCTGCTTCAAATCCGAAATGGTGTTTTCTTGAGAAGTGATTTATTATATGTCGTATTAGATTTACTGCTAAGAAAGTAGTCCCAATCATTACATGAATACCATGGAATCCTGTTGCTATAAAAAATCTTGATCCATATACTGAGTCTCTAATTCTAAATCTTGATTCTATATATTCGTAAGCTTGTAATATAGTAAAATATAAACCTAAAATTACTGTGATAAATAAGGCTTGGGTGGTTTGGTTAAATCTATTTCTTATTATAGAGTGGTGTGCTCATGTTACTGTTATTCCTCTACATAATAAAATTATGGTGTTTAGTAGTGGGATTTGTATGGGGTTGAATGTTTTAATTCCTATTGGTGGTCATGTTATTCCAATTTCAATTGTTGGGGATAGTCTTCTGTGGAAAAACCCTCAGAAAAATGAAATGAAAAAGAATACTTCTGATACAATAAATAGAATTATTCCTCATTTTAAATTATTACTAACAGCAATGGTATGATGCCCTTGGAATGTACCTTCTCGTGTGATATCTCGTCATCATTGTACTATTGTTATTACAATAATAAATATTCCTATTATGAATAAGTTTATATTATTTTGGTGGAATCATATAATAATTCCTGATGTTATTGTTATAGCTCCAATTGATCCTGTTAGTGGTCATGGGCTTGCATCTACTAAGTGGAATGGGTGATTTTGGTGTGTTTTCATAATTTACTTCTCTAGAGTATAGGGTTCTTAGAATTGAGAATACATAAGCTTGAATTATTGATACTGCTGTTTCAAATGCTATTAATATTATTTGTACTACTATTATTGATATAATTAAGTATCTTGAAGTATTTGTTATATTATTTCCTAATAATCTTATTAGTAAGTGGCCAGCAATTATGTTGGCAGTAAGTCGAACTGCTAGTGATCCAGGGCGAATTAAGTTTCTAATAGTTTCAATACAAACTATAAAAGGTATTAATACTGATGGTGTTCCTGCTGGAATTAAGTGTGCAAATATGTGCTGTGTATTATTTATTCATCCGAAAATTATTAATCTTATTCATATAGGTAATGCAAGTGTAAGAGTAAATGTTAAGTGTCTTGATCTGGTAAATACGTATGGCAATAATCCTATTATATTGTTTATTAAAATAAATATAAATATTGTTACAAATATTAATGTAAATCCTTTGGTTTTATTTAAGATTAATTTAAATTCTCTATGTATAATTATTATAATTTTTATAAAAATTATTGTATACCGTGATGGTATAATTCAATATGTTGATGGAATAATTATTAGTCCTAGTATTGTTCTTATTCAATTTATTGAAATATTGATTGTATTAGCTGGGTCAAAAGTTGAAAATAAGTTTGTTATCATTTTCAGGAGACTTGTTTAGTATCTTTTCTAGATATCATAATTTGTTTAGGTCTATATTTTACAATAAAGTAATTTTTTACTGCTACTATTAAAAAACAAATAATAAAAAATATTATTAATATAGTTCATCATATCGGTGCTATTTGAGGTATTAAAGAGTATTAAATATAATATTTTTAGTTTGACAATCTAATGTTTTGAATTAAACTAACTCTTTCCATTAAGAGTATACGTTAATTACTATGTTTTGGTTTAAGAGACCATTGCTTTCTTTCAGCCACTTAATGAGTTAGAATTAATTCATTGAGTAAATTGATTTATTGATACACTTTCGATTATGATTGGCATAAATCTATGATTTGCTCCACAAATTTCAGAGCATTGTCCATATATAATTCCGGGTCGTAGTATATTGAATCTTCTTTGGTTAAGTCGTCCTGGGGTAGCATCGATTTTCACTCCTAAACTGGGGATTGTTCATGAGTGAATTACATCGGTGGCTGTAACTAAGATTCGAATTTGATTATTTATTGGTAGTACTACTCGGTTATCTACTTCCAGTAGCCGAAATTCTGATTCTCTTAATTCATTTATTGGTTTTATATAGGAATCAAATTCAATGTTCTTGAAATCTGAGTATTCATAGCTTCAGTATCATTGATGGCCAATGGCTTTAATAGTAATTGTAGGATTATTAATTTCATCTATCAAATATAATAATCGTAGTGATGGTAATGCAATAAAAATAAGAGTTACTGCTGGCAATACAGTTCAAATTAATTCAATTGTTTGTCCTTCTAATAAATTTCGATTAATATATTTATTAAAAAATAGTCTTATTAATAAATAAGATACTATAGCTGTGATAATGGCTAAAATTATTAATGCGTGATCGTGAAAGAAAATTAATTGTTCTATAATTGGTGAATTGGCGTCTTGTAAACCTAGATTAGCTCATGTTGCAATTTCTAACAAAAGAATTATCTTTATAAATGAAGCTTAAATTCATTGCACTTTTCTGCCATATTAGAATGAGACTAAAATAGGCAATTCTGAATATGAGTGTTCAGCTGGTGGGTAATTTTGTATTCATTCGATACTAGTTATTATACTACTTGAAAAAATTCTAATACGTTTAGAAGTTAATCTTTCTCATAGAATTATGATAAATATAAGTACTCTGATTACTGACATTGTTGATCCAATTGATGATACTGTATTTCATGCAGTGAATCTATCTGGATAATCTGAATATCGTCGTGGTATTCCTCTTAAACCAAGGAAGTGTTGTGGAAAGAATGTTAAATTTACACCTACGAATATAGTAAAGAAGTGGATTTTTAATCATTTAGGATTTATAGTTATTCCAGTAAATAGTGGAAATCATTGAATAAAACTTCCTATAATTGCAAAAACTGCTCCTATAGATAGTACATAATGAAAATGTGCTACTACATAATATGTATCATGTAGAGTAATATCAATGGATGAGTTAGCTAATACAATTCCGGTTAATCCTCCTATAGTAAATAAAAATACAAATCCTAGTGCTCATAGTGTTGATGGAGAATAATTGATTTTAGTACCATGTAGTGTCGCTATTCATCTAAAAATTTTAATTCCTGTGGGCACAGCAATAATTATTGTAGCTGACGTAAAGTATGCTCGTGTATCTACGTCTATTCCGACTGTAAATATGTGGTGTGCTCATACAATAAATCCTAGTAAACCAATAGCTCTTATGGCGTAAATTATACCTAATGACCCAAAAGTTTCGTTTTTTCCTCTTTCTTGTCTAATAATATGTGAGATTAGTCCAAATCCAGGTAAAATTAAGATGTAAACTTCTGGGTGTCCAAAAAATCAAAATAAATGTTGATACAAAATAGGATCACCCCCCCCTGCTGGGTCGAAGAATGATGTATTAATGTTTCGATCTGTTAATAATATAGTAATAGCACCAGCTAATACCGGTAGTGACAATAGTAATAATAAAGCTGTAATACCTACTGATCAAACAAACAAAGGAGTTCGTTCTGGTGTTATTCCAGTGCATCGTATATTAATAATTGTTGAGATAAAATTAATTGCACCTAAAATTGAAGATGCTCCGGCTAAATGTAAAGAGAAGATAGCTAGATCTACAGATGCTCCTCTGTGTGCTACGTTTCTTGAAAGTGGGGGATACACTGTTCATCCTGTTCCTGCACCTCTATCTACAATTCTTCTTATTATCAATAAGGTTAATGATGGTGGTAATAATCAAAATCTTATATTATTAAGTCGTGGGAATGCTATATCTGGTGCTCCAATTATTAGTGGCACTAGTCAGTTTCCAAACCCACCAATCATGATTGGTATAACTATGAAGAAAATTATAATAAAAGCGTGTGCGGTTACAATTACGTTATAGATTTGATCATCTCCAATAAAAGAGCCTGGTTTACCTAATTCAATACGAATAATTCATCTTAGAGCAGTACCTACTATACCTGATCATATTCCGAATATAAAATACAAGGTTCCGATGTCCTTGTGATTAGTTGAAAATAGTCATTTATTCAAATACTGATAAAGTGTCTGAATATTTTAGGTTGTAAATTGTAAATTTATATATGGTTGGTTAAACCCTTTATCGGCTTTATAGTCAATAATATGATATCAGACTGCAATTCTGGAGTAGTGCTTTCACTAAAGCTTACAATAGTATTTGTATTTTTAACTTTGAAGGCTAATAGTTTAATAACTTAAAGCTTTAGAAAAAGCTAAAAATTGCAACTATAGGTAAGGATATGTTTATAATAAAAATATAAATATTTGATTTTCTTCTTTCATTTATAATTCATTTATTTATGTCTGCATTAATTATTATTAGTGTTGTTATTATTCGTAAGTAATAAAATAGTGTAATTAATGATATTATTATTATCAAAATAATAGGTATATACAAGTTTCTTGATATTATTGTTTGGATAACTATTCATTTTGGTAAAAATCCTAGAAATGGAGGTAATCCTCCTAATCTTATTATTATAATAAAATAGTTTGTTTTGTTAAATATACTTGTCATATATATTTGTATTTGATTGATATAAAAAATTGAATTTTTGTTAAATATATTAATTACTATTATGTTTATAACTGAATAAATTATAAAATATATTATTCATATTTTATGTTCAAAATTTATGCATGCTACTATTCATCCAGAATGTCTAATTGATGAGTAAGCTATGATTTTTCGTATTGATGTTTGATTTAGTCCTCCAATTGCTCCAGCAACTGTTCTTAAAATAACTGGCAATATAATAAAGTTTTTGTTCGGCAATAAATTTGTTAAAACTATTATTGGGGCAATTTTCTGTCATGTCATTAATAATAAACAATTATTCCATCTTATCTTTTCTATAATTTCTGGTACTCACATGTGGAACGGGGATATTCCTATTTTAATTAAAACTCTAATTATTATTGTAGCAGCTACTATTTTATCTATTATAATTGGGGAGATTATAATTATTGGAGATAGCAGGATACTAGCAAGTAAAACAATCGAGCCTATTGTTTGAACCAGAAAATATATTATACAAGCCTCAGATCTAAAATTATTTTTTCTTTTTGCAATACTTGGAATGAAAGACATTAAATTAATTTCTATGCCAATTCATATCGCTAATCAATTGTCTGATCTAATAACAATTGTTGTTCTTAAAAATAATATAATTAAAAATAATATTTTTCTTGAATTTTTTATCATTAAAAAGAAGAAGATTAATACTTCTATACTCAGGGTATGAACCTGATAGCTTGATTAGCTTATCTTTTTATATTTTAGTGTATGACGCACTAAGAATTTTGATTTCTTAAGATTTAGTTTGATTCTAAAAGATATAGTAAGAGTAGTAAATCTACATTTTTTATCCTATCAAGATAATCCTTTTCAGTCAGGCATCTTACT